CTTTCTATCTTGATCCATGGATCCTTTACTCATACTCACTCAATTGGAAGTATTGATCCAATTAAAAAAAAAAAATTATGTTTCGTAATTTCATAATCCAATTCTTCAGTCTATGATTGACTCTTGGATACAAATCACGAGAATGTATATTCTTCCTCGAGTTTTTCATTGAAAGGTAAAGGATGAAATCCTTTTAATTTTAAGAAATAAAGTTTTTGATCGGAATGGAATATTAATCAAACCGAGGGACCCCTTAACTATTAAGGGATTATATAGAACGAATCACACTTTTACCACTAAACTATACCCGCTACAATCCAATTATTGTATATAATCGGACTTTTTGTCGAACAAGAAACTCGGGCGTAATCAAAAGATAGGATCAGAAAAAATTAAATTATTTTATTCCAATTCGTTGGAGCAAAAGAGGCCCGGCCGGGCTAGGTACTGACTCGGCCAAGCCATGTAAATAAAAGGCCCTTTCGGACGAAATCAAAGATTTTTTTTATATTATATATATAATATAAATTAGATATTTTTAGATAATTTAAATATCTATAAATATATATAAATATATTAAGTATATTAAGATATTAAGTAAACTTAATATTTTATATAATTATATATATTATATAATTATATATATATAGTAAATTAATGAAATGAAATTATAGTAATTCAATAAATTTAATTAAATAAATCTATATTAAATATATTAACAAATATATATTCCTTTTCTATTTTTTTTTTTTATCCATTTTTTGAATTTCTATTAGTTTTATATAGATTGGAATATTGTAAATTGGATTGGCGATATCTACTTCAAGCCCTTAACTTTTTTTATATAAAAGTTTTTATGGAATTTTAGTCTATATCTATTATATATCTATATTATCTATATTCGAATTCTATATTCTATATAGATAATAAATATAGAATTCGAATAAAAAAAATATTATTATTATAATTATTATATATATTATTATAATAATATATATATAACTACAATAAAAAAAGAAAGAGAGAATTCTAAAATATATAGATATATAATAAGAATATAATAAGAATTAAATAGATAATACTCTATAATATAAATAATAAAGACGGGCTTTTTTCAAGCCTTATTTTTTGTAATGTAACGTAGTAATTAACCCCTTTCGATTGGGGGAGAGATGGCTGAGTGGACTAAAGCGTCGGATTGCTAATCCGTTGTACGAGTTTTTCGTACCGAGGGTTCGAATCCCTCTCTTTCCGTTTTCGTCGACACTTTGTTATTTTTTTTTTATTCTTCACGTCCAGGATTACGCCCCGGATCGTTAGATAGGAATCCAAAGATGAAGAGAGAAACAAAGAATATTACTACCGTGTAAACAAATAGTTTGAGCGTAAGCATTATACAATCTCCAAGATTTTTTTTAGGAAAAAAGAGAATAGATTCTTTATTTTTATTTTATACCACATACCCTACTATTTTGTTTGTATTTTTTTGTATTTTGATTTTAACACCAAGAACGAAGGTTTTTTTAGAAATAGAAAACAAAATTTTCAAAAAAAAAATCATTTGTAATATTTGTAATAAAAGTGGAGTTTTTCATTACCAAAATTTTTTTTCATACCCAAAACTCAACATTGTGGGGAACTCAAATCAAATAGGGCCTTTCAATGGAAAAAAGAAAAGGTCAGAATAAGGAAATGGGGTGATTCAGACTTATCGTGGCTGTACAAGAACTTAATTTCAATATTTGAATTGAGGGTTCATACTGTAAGACGTATCTAATCTCATCAATTGTTATGTTAGAATTGTTTTTTGTCGAATCAATCATTAATTTGTCTAGGACAGTATTAAAGATCTCATCGAAAACTTACAGCAGCTTGCCAAACAAAAGCTAAGAGAAAAAATAGCAAAGGTATTACTGGCATAAAATCTACGATTGGATTCAAAAAGGCGTAGGCCTCGGGTAATTTGGCGACGAAAAAACTGCTTGAATAAAAGGCAGAATTAAGACAGATACAGATCAAACTAAATATATTAAGCATAACAAACATTTTGTTATTGAAGATAATTGTATTTATTTTGATTGAGTTATTAATAAGTTGAGTTATTGATAGAAGGTAAAATAAATAAATAAAATTTAAGATAGACCCCAAAAACCTTCTTTGATTTGAACTCGCCCAATCAAAAATCCTTCAATTCTCAGATCAAAAGAGAATAGAATAAATCATACTTTCATACAATATCTTAATTTAATTATATGTAATGATCAATAAATGCGGTTTAATTCTATATTTACACATATCAAAATTCTAGCAACAATCTTTTTTATAGATCTTTAGACCGGAGTTGACGAACAACCAATACCAATATTAGTGTTTATTAGTTTCGAATAGATTTGGGGCGTGGCCAAGTGGTAAGGCAACGGGTTTTGGTCCCGCTATTCGGAGGTTCGAATCCTTCCGTCCCAGAGCATACCCGACCCGCTATAATATTCATATATACAATGATAATATATATCAGAAAAAGATTGCCCCTTTTAAATTAAAAAAAATGAAACATTCTTAAGAGTATAATATTGGAAAAATTGGATTAGTATTCTTAATACTATAATTTTTTTCTGAATCATATCAATTTCACAATTTGAATCGTATTCAAATAACACACAGAGGGAATTGAATCTATTTGTCATCCCTAAATGGTAAATATTTACCATAGAATATCTAGAATTTATTTCAGTAACAATTGTTTAGTCTATCTGATAGATATGAGGGTCCCATATTATTGTTTTTGGGATTCTGGTTTTATCAAACAGTATGAAAAAATAACAACCCTCCCTTACATCAGTCTTTATCCACTATTTCACTAAAAAAAGAAATTCTTTATTTTCTATTTTATTCGTGTTATTTATATTCTATTTTTTTTATATTATAGAAATAAAAAAAATTATAGAAATAAAAAAAATAGAATATAAAATTAAATTAAAATAAATATCTATATAAAATAAAAATATATAAATATAAAAAAAATAGAAATCTATAAATAAAATGGAATATTTCAATTCCATTTTAAGATTAATAAATATATGTATATGGTATTAAATTGAATTCTTTCTGAGACTTCGTCAGAAACTAGCCATTCATATTTCATATAGAAATAAAAGGTATAGATTATTATGTACCGGCCGAACCAATGACTATTCGTGATTCCATAATTGAATCAATTACATACTGATTCCAATCTAAAGGAATGTTATGGTAAAACTTCGTTTAAAACGATGTGGTAGAAAGCAACGTGCGACTTGAAGGACACGATCCGTTGTGGATTCTTACATCCACCATTTTATATTATACAGGAATTATATAGGAATGAAAGTGCTCTTGACTCGACATCGTTTCTTCTGTTTCACTAGGACTCTCATTTTTTTGGGGGGGGGGTGATATAAATCGTACATGATGGAGCTCGAGTAAAAAGTATTGATTCGTTTCTCGGAGGCAAGAATCTAGGGTTAGTATCAATCAATAAATTGGGACAACTTCGTAAATAGATTTTCCATATAATATATAAATCGAAAGGGTCCGATTCAAGCAAGTTTTGAATTCAAAAGTCAAATTTTTAGGAATTGGTAAAACTTTTTCGATCAAATCAAAAGTGTATTACACAGGAATCGACCAGCCGTATGATTCTTTGAGAGAAATAAATCCTAAAAAAGGGTATGTTGCTGCCGTTTTGAAATGATTAAAAATCACCGAAGTAATGTCTAAACCCAATGATTCAGGACAAAGATAAAGGATCCTGGAACAAGGAAATACCGTTTTCGATTGTCGTCTCAACAACTAGATCAGAATGCAGAATTTAAATATATTCTAAAAGAGACAGACAAAAAGGGGGTTAGAGACTGCTCAATAAATGAAATGCTTCAAAGGGTTTCGACGAGTTATTTGAGAGTTATCCAACTTGAGTTATGAGGGTGCAAATTGTAAATACGAATATTTTTTTTGGGGGGGGGTAAGAAAAAAGTCCTTAAATCATAGTCTAATTGATTTGATGATTTTATGGATATATTTGACAGGCTAATTCTATACATATTTATAACTTCGAATTTTCTTGAGCCGTACGAGGAGAAAACTTCTTATACGTTTCTGGGGGGGGTATTGTTCATCTATCCCAATGAGCCATTTATCGAATCGTTGCAATTGATGTTCGCTCTCGACGAGAAGGAAGAGATCTTCGGAAAGTGGGTTTTTATGATCCGATAAAGAATCAAACCTATTTAAATGTTCCCGCTATTCTATATTTCCTGCAAAAAGGAGCTCAGCCTACAGGAACTGTTCATGATATTTCAAAGAAAGCGGGGGTTTTTATGGAACTTCGCCTTAATCATCAAACTAAATTTCAGTAATATAAATTTAATGAAATATATATGTCTATAAAATAGATAAAAAGGAAGGTGTAGATGGGACTTGTAGAGAACTTTGTATAATCTTTTCTCTGCTATTCCCCGCCCCTCCTGTTCTAGTCATATCCTACTTAATTTATTATTGCTATTCTAGAATGTCATATTTTTTTTTTATAACGATAAAATTCCATTTTTTTGAATAGAATAAATCAAGAAAATAAATAAAATAATTGGGTCTTAATTTTATTCTATTACTATTAATTGGTAATCGGGGTTTTAGTTGGAGTTCTATGAATAAATAAAAAAAACAAAGGGTTAAGCTTTCTTATTTTACTTATTTTTTTCCTATTTTCCTTATATTAATTGAGTGACTAAACCCGATATTTTTTCTACTTCTTCTTTAATTTTTTCTTCCGTCTACAGCCCTTTGTATATATCTTTGTATATATGTTATATATATTGTTATATAATATGTCGATTATCTATGTAGTGCCAATCCAACACAAGTCCTTTGTTTTTTTTTTTATAATTTGTTTTCTATTTTTCCGTTGTATTCTTTTCTCAACATTCACATTCATATTGACAACAGTGTATCAAATAAATATAATCCGATCGTGGATAAATGGATCCTTTTTTTCTTTGTCCCATAGATTTGATTTCATTCAAGTAATGGGTTCATTGCATTTTTTGTGATACAAGAAGTTTTTTTGTATGATACAATACAAAAATTATTTTTTTTGATTAAGATGAATAAAATATAATTATGGATAACATAAGAGACAAAAGGTAGTCTATAAATATTTTGACTTTTTTTATATTTATTTCTATTTTTTATATTGGTATCCGGATTTGATAATTTTTTGTATTTTCATCGGATCTGCTCATTTTATTATGTTCATAATCGATTAGAAATTTTTTTTATTTTTGTTTTTCCATTTTAAATGTTTTGATTGCGCTGGGCAAATCAATCTCTTTATTATTTTTTTTATTCGAATTTCGATTGTATCTACACATTCTAATTAGAATTATTTTATTCGGGTTGCTAACTCAACGGTAGAGTACTCGGCTTTTAAGTGCGGCTAGCATCTTTTACACATTTGTATGAAGCAACGGATTCGTCCATACCATCAGTAGAGTTTGTAAGACCGCGACTGATCCTGAAATGAATGAATGGAAAAAGTAGCATGTCGTATCAATGGAGAATTCTGAGAATATTTCATTCTTTCCGGATATGTCCAAAACCTTGTTTGAATTGTTTGAATTCTTGGTGTGTCGGAACAAAAAAATTTGAAAATCAATTTCAATTTAAAGTTGGGTCGAGTGAATAAATGGATAGAGCCCTACTATGGTCCCAATTATAGGGAAACAAAGAGTAACGAGCTTCTGTTCTTCATTTTTGAATAATTCCCCGATCTAATTAGACGTTAAAAATATATTAGTGCTTGACGCGGGAAAGGCTTTTCCATGAGTGGATTATCCATTTTTTATGAGTCCTAACTATTAGCTATTATCCACTATCAGGTGGAGATAAATGTGTAGAAGAAGGCAGTATATTGATAAAGATATTTTTTTTTTTTTCAAAATCAAAAGAGCGATTGGATTGTAAAAATAAAGGATTTCTAACCATCTTGTTATCTTAGACTGAACATAAATGAAAAAAGAGAGGATAGAGAGTCTGTTGATGAGTCTTGCCTTTTTCCGAGGTATCTATTTTTTTATTACTATAATACCTTTTACTATAATACCTTGTTTTGACCGTATCGTACTATGTATCATTTGATAACCCAATAAACCCCGTTCAAGTCGAATTTAAAATGGAGGAATTTCAAAGATATTTCGAACTCGATAGATCTCAGCAGCATGACCTCCTATACCCACTTATCTTTCGGGAGTATATTTATGCATTTGCTCATGATCATGGCTTAAATAGATCAGATTTGTTGGAAAATGTAGGTTATGACAATAAATCTAGTTTACGAATTGTAAAACGTTTCATTACTCGAATGTATCACCAGAATCATTTGATTATTTCCGCTAACGATTCTACCCAAAATAAGTGTTTTGGGTACAACAAGAATTTGTATTCTCAAATGATATCAGAGGGATTTGCAGTCATTGTGGAAATTCCATTTTCCTTACGATTACCACCTTCGGGGACAGAAATTAGAAAATATTATAATTTACAATCAATTCATTCAATATTTCCTTTTTTAGAGGACAAATTCCCACGTTTAAATTATGTATCAGATGTACTAATACCCTACCCCATTCATCTGGAAATCTTGGTTCAAATTCTTCGCTATTGGGTGAAAGATGCCTCTTCTTTGCATTTATTACGGCTTTTTCTTCACGAGTATTCTAATTGGAATAGTTTTATTACTACAAAAAAATCTATTTCGATTTTTTCAAAAACAAATCCAAGATTATTCTTGTTCCTATATAATTCTCATGCTTGTGAATACGAATCCATCTTACTTTTTCTCCGCAACCAATTTTCTCATTTACGATTAACATCCTCTGGGGGCTTTTTTGAGCGAATATATTTCTATGGAAAAATAAAACATCCTGTAGAAGAAGTCTTTGCTAATGATTTTCCGGCTATTCGACGGGTCTTCAAAGATCCTTTCATGCATTATGTTAGATATCGGGGAAAATCCATTTTGGTTTCAAAAGATACTCCTCTTCTAATGAATAAATGGAAATATTACCTTGTTCGTTTATGGCAATGGCATTTTTATGTGTGGGCTCAACCCGGAAGGATCTACATAAACCAATTATTCAAGCATTCCTTCGGCTTTTTGGGCTATCTTTCAAGTGTGCGACAAAATATTTCATTGGTACGGAGTCAAACGCTCGAAAATTCATTTATAACGGATAATGCTATTAAGAAGCTTGATACATTAGCTCCAATCAGTCCTCTGATTGGATCATTGGCTAAAATGAAATTTTGTAGCGTACTAGGACATCCTGTTAGTAAGTCGACCTGGACCGATTCGTCGGATTTTTCTATTATCGACCGCTTTGCACGTATATGCAGAAATCTTTCTCATTATTACAGCGGGTCCTCAAAAAAAAAGAGTTTGTATCGAATAAAATATATACTTCGACT